ACAGTTTAACCCCCTTTTCATTTTAAGGAATTGGTTAATTGTCCAGTAACAAATACGAATAGTAAGCAGTAGATCCTATTCGATGAACGAAGAAAGAATAAAATAAGTGGAATCCATAGTTGTAATAAATTGTTGGATTAGATCTCAATCCAAATCTTAATCTAGTTAGAACGATGAGACTTTATTTTTCCAAAATATGGAAAGAATGGAAAAATTGTATTCGATAATAATAAAAATTTCATTCAAAAATAATAATTCAAAAAGAGTTTCATTTTTGAATGAAGTTACACGATCTAGTTCGTATTATTAGTTTATGCTCAACGACTGGGTCGATAGGAATCGCGAGATGGCTAAATGTTAGAAATGATAAATTAGTTTCTTTTATATGCCTGCTTATCTTTGTTCGTGGCGTTTATAATGATAGATGAATCAAAAACTTTCAATTGAACTTATTCTTTCAATTGGTATTTTTGTATATCCTCCTTTTTTACAAAAATCAAAACTTAGGTAAATGCTTTAGAAACATATGGATAAAAAGACATTATTTCATTTAACCCCTTCATGCTTACTATAACGAGTTATTTCGGTTTTCTACTGGTGGCTTTAACTATAGCTTCAGCTCTATTTATTGGTCTGAGCAAGATACGACTTATTTAAAATTTCTCGATTTGAAAGAAACAATTCAGAAAGGAAATCTTTCTGTGCGATTCTGTGTATTCTATAGTTACTTTCCGGGCGAATTGTCAATTATTAGTTATTGAGATTCACGCCAATTTGGATTAATATTTAGGTATAGATATGATATTACCTCTTTTTTTTCTCCTTTTCAAAAAAAAATTGAAATGATTGAAGTTTTTTTATTTGGAATCGTGTTAGGTCTAATTCCTATTACTTTGGCTGGATTATTCGTAACTGCATATTTACAATACAGGCGTGGTGATCAGTTGGACCTTTGATTAATTAACATTTCTTTTTTTTTATTGGCCTCCTCCGTTCTTTAATCCCCAGGAGGTCAAATTCTAATTACTGTGCAAGTGACTGAATCCATTTCAGTCTAATTCGATCTACGAAGAAAAAATCACGCTCTGTAGGATTTGAACCTACGACATCGGGTTTTGGAGACCCACGTTCTACCGAACTGAACTAAGAGCGCTTTTTTATCACAATAGAAAAGACTATAAAAAAGGATTATTTTTCTAACACTAATCCATTTTATATGGATATATTCTATAGTTTCATAAAGATGAATGATTCTGTGCAACTTGAATTGATTTCAATTGATTCCTTGTTACTGCTGTCAGTAATAGGTAGGGATGACAGGATTTGAACCTGTGACATTTTGTACCCAAAACAAACGCGCTACCAAGCTGCGCCACATCCCTTCAATTGTTCTACAGTGTCATTGTAGAGAATTCCTGCCTTGTTTTCCATATCCCTATATTCCTCCATCGAAAAACACAATTTCTGCCCATTTCGTCTTTTTGATCTTATTTAACATATAATAATAAGAAAACGAAAAGACTTATTATATATATATACCAAATACAGAACCCAGCATCGAAAATGAGTATTTTTTGGAAATACTTGCTAAGAGGGCGTGCATTTTTTTTCTGTTTTAATTTTAAGAAAAGGAAAATCTTATGATCCTTGTACATTTAAATTTGAATTAGGTATTCCGTGTACAACTCTAAGCGACCCTTAAATACATATGATATGCGTCTGATCATATATGCATTATTTTTATGTATTACAATAAATAACAAAAGGAGGTTTTTCAATGCGAGATCTAAAAACATATCTCTCCGTGGCCCCAGTATTAAGTACGCTATGGTTCGGGGCTTTAGCAGGCCTATTAATAGAGATTAATCGTTTTTTCCCGGATGCGTTGACATTCCCCTTTTTTTCATTCTAATTATTGACATCGGGGGGAATGAAGAAAATTAGAGATACAATCAACTATCTGTGACTAATAGCCCCTCCCCCTTTTTTTCTCTTTTTTCCCTTTTTTTTATTTCTTATTTTTAGAATAAGGGACGAAAGAGAAAGAATAGAAGTGGATTCCGCGTCTGCGAGACTCGGGTTCAAACTCGAATTAAATTAATAAAGGCGTGGGGATAGAGTAGTAAAATGCGGGTCTAGGGCAAGAATACAAGATCTTTAATTGAAATATCGTTCTTCAAATTGAACTAGAGTTTCGAAATCATTATCTTACTTATTATTTACTATGGTTTTGATTGATTATTACTTTATTGATTTTGATCTTTTAGAGTTGGATTTCAAGTTAGTAACTTCTATTTTTTCTTTTTTTTCTTCGTTTCAAATCAAAATAGAAGAGTTGAGTAAATCAAAAATCCAAAAGGAGGTTCATGGCCAAGAGGAAAGATGCGCGAGTAACGGTCATTTTGGAATGTACTAGTTGTATGCGAAATGGTGTTAAGAAGGTACCAACAGGCATTTCCAGATATATTACTCAAAAGAACCGGCATAATACGCCCAATCGATTAGAATTGAGAAAATTCTGTCCCTATTGTTACAAACATATGATTCATGGGGAAATAAAGAAATAGATCGAACGAAGTATGTCTTATCTCTGAAAAGGGAAAGATTACATTATATAGAACATATTTAAATTCAAATAAAAAAGAATCCTGTTGGGGGTTAAGATGACAATTTAAAAATAGGATTTTCGGGATAAGAAATAAACTAAACAAACAAACCATGGATAAATCCAAGCGACCTTTTCTTAAATCCAAGCGATCTTTTCGTAGGCGGTTGCCCCCGATTCAATCGGGGGATCGAATTGATTATAGAAACATGAGTTTAATTAGTCGGTTTATTAGTGAACAAGGAAAAATATTATCTAGACGGGTGAATAGATTGACCTTGAAACAACAACGATTAATTACTATTGCTATAAAACAAGCTCGTATTTTATCTTTGTTACCTTTTCTCAATAATGAGAAACAATTTGAAAGAACCGAGCCGATCCCTCGAGCTGCGGGCCTTAGAACTAGAAATAAATAAGCTTATTCTTTGTTCACTTGAATCATAATTCCAATCCGAACTCAAACGTGGATTGGTGTTTTGTTCGATAAATCCGAGAATCCAGATTTAATTATCGTGTCGTAATAAAAAAAACGAATCGAAAAAAGATTTTTTTTTTATTTATTGAACGTGTTCATTCATTTTGACTACTTTAAGCATATTTTCTCATAGTAATTTCGACCCCCTCTTCCCGGAGGTCATTCTCCGGGTAACTCCATTTAAATTATTCCGGTGTATTCTTTACAACCTGCTTCTTTTCTGATTTCATTGGAAATCATATAAAGACAATTCCTATTTGATATAGCTATTTGAGCCAGTATTTTACGATTAAGAACCAACTGTCTCTTGTATAGATCATGTATTAATTTACTATAACTATAGGATACTCCCCCTTCTCGAATTACTGCGTTTATCCGAACGATCCACAAACGACGAAAATTTCTCTTTTGCTTATCCCTATCCCGATGAGCCGAAACCAAAGCTCTTATTTTCTGTTGAGTAATAGTTCGAGTAAGTCTTGAATGGGCCCCCCGAAAACTTGATGCAAATAAACGAATTTTTGTTCTACGTCTCCGAGCTATATATCCGCGTTTAATTCTGGTCATTGAATAAATAAAACTTTGACGAATAACTAATCAATTTCTTTTCTTTCAGTTATCCTTTTCCCCGCCCTGGTCTATTAATAACCAAACGGATTTTTCCAATGTATAAAATACAAATTCCAATGGCTTCGGCTACTATAACCTTCCCGACCACGATTTTTTTTTTTTTTAGGTATTTTACTGTGAAATACAAAAGAAATAAGAAATTTTCTTTTGCTAGGTGTCAAAAATATAGCCAATAAAAAAATAGAAATTAAATGGATAAAGAAATCGTGGGTTCCATCGTTTCTATGGTTACTTCTTAAACGGTGAGGTCTTCTCTATACACCGGAGCCTTTCAAACAAAACTTCATTGTTTTTGGTAACTTGTATAGTTCACACCACACTATTTGGCTCTACCCATAAATTATCCAGTAACAGGTCTTTCACAACGAGACCCACCTATACAGTAACGGTATTGAATTCTGAAAGTTAGCTGGATAGCTGACCCTCCTAGTCCGTTTTTGACCGAGCGAGAACTTGATTTTTATGTTTTTTTTTTGAATTTCAATAAGATTTCCTCCGCTTAATGGATAACCGTTTGTTACCAATGGAGAATTGGTTTTCATCTTAAATTCAGGTGATTGGATTTGCACCAACGGAAACCATAAACTTTATCCATAATTCTAAATTAGAAGGATCTATTTGCTTATTTTTATTTTTAGATAGTGAATGGAGTTCCTTCTTGCATTCTATCCTATTCACTGGTATTGATCATTCATGCTGGAAAGCGGTTTTATTGCTTTTTTTGTGTCAGTTCATGATCTAAACGAGTCGCACATACACCCTAGTACATGTTCCTCGACGCTGAGGACATCCCCGAAGAGCGGGGGATTTCGTGACATTTCGAATTGGCTGTCTTGTATTTCTAATAAGTTGTTTAATAGTTGGCATGTTGAATCATATACCTAAAGGGCTGGTTTAGATTGATCCTAACCGGATGATTATGAATTTTTTCTATTTATATAGAATAGTAAACTCGTAGATAAAATCTTAAATCACGGATTTGCACAAAATAGATTTTTTCACTCAACTGCTACAAGATCAACAATTCCATAAGCTTGGGCTTCTGTTGCTGACATAAAAACGTCCCTTTCCATGTCTTCCGATACAACCCATAATGGTTTACCCGTCCTTTGTACATAAACCCTTGTGAGGGTTTCGCGTAGTTTCAGCAGTTCTTCCGCTTCCAGGATAAATTCTCCCGTTTGCGCCTCATAAAAAGCACTAGCAGGTTGATGGATCATTACCCTGATGATAGAAGGATTCTCTATCTAGTGTGATGAAACGAACAGAAAAGAAAGATAACGAATAATAAAAGATAGAATTGAACAACCGTACAGGCATCATCTTTTGTGCATTGCATACGGCTCTACAATCAAATTGACCCTTCACTTTCTATTTTTCTATTCAAGAAAGATAAAAATAGAATCTATCAACCCCAGACAGGTAAATGGTCAAATTGCCACCCTTTCTTTCGGAGGCGTTAAAAAAATACTATGATGGCTCCGTTGCTTTCTATTTTAAAACGGATTCTTTTTTTGTCTTTGATTCAGCAATCCCAAAGTTTTTTTTGATCCAACCAAAAAAGGAAAAATCTTGTTTTTTTCGCACTCTTTTTTTATACCATAAATATTGTTAAGAGCCCGTGAGTATGAAAACAAAAAAGTTTGTGACGCTGAATTGGACTTCCGATAGATAAGAGAAAATCGGAAAGACCTTTTTTCTCATACTACTCTTTCGATACATAATCCAATGAAAAAAAGAATATATAATTTTTTTCATATCGAATTCGAAGTGCCATGCTATTATTACTTAATATTCATATGGCGAAGGCATAGTTTTCTTTTTTCTCTCAAATAAAAAAACCTCATTGGCGCCAAGCGTGAGGGAATGCTAGACGTTTGGTAATTTCTCCTCCAACTAGGATAAAGGATCCCATTGACGCGGCTAATCCCATGCATATTGTATGGACATCTGGTCCCACAAATTGCATAGTATCATAAATAGCTACTCCAGGTATTACCCACCCCCCGGGGGAGTTTATAAACAAAAACAGATCTTTGGTATCATCTTCGATACTGAGATATACCATAAGACCAATAAGTTGATTCGAGATCTCACTATCAACCGCTTGGCCTAAAAAAAGCAATCTTTCTCGATAAAGTCGGTTGAATAGGGTAAAATTATATCCCTTAGGAACCGTACATGCACCTTTTGATGCATACGGTTCAAAAATAATTGTGAAAAAAGAATCAATGGCTAGATTCGAGTCCCCTTTCTTTTTTCTATTTAAAACAGGGTTTTTCTAACTTCTAACGAAAGAGCTTTTTCGTCGATTTTAAATAAAGACGAATTTTCTTTTTTATAATAGAAAAAGTCAATAAACTTATCGAATTTACTTTTCATTGATGTATTGTTTCATCGAGATTCAATCTAAATCACGATGGTATTTTCTTGTTCCTGAATGGGTCTCTTTAATCTTTTTAGGTTTATGCTCTACTCCGGGTAAAGGTCCGCCCGATTTCGATTTGCACATATAGGACAAATCTTCCCATCACCATTTTTTTATGACTTTACAAATAACAAACAAGAATCTTTTATGATACACGTAGTAATCATAGATCTATTTATTACCAATTGGGTTTTTTCTAAACGGAGCCTGGATACTTCATTTTTTGAGTCCAACCAAAGCCAACCATAAATTATTCTAATTGATATATAGTACTATGAATTCCCCCAAACAATGCGCCTAATTGCACTTCACGCTCCAATTTTTTGATGATTCAATTTCTCTTTCTTGGGCGAAACAGAGGATATCTCGATCGGGGGAGAGAACGGGGAAATCCCATATGACCCAATATATCTGACAAGTCGCACTATACGTCAACCCAAGATGCATCTTCCTCTCCAGGACTTCGGAAAGGTACTTTTGGAACACCAATAGGCATGAATTGAAAGAAAAAAAGAACTAAATACTATATTTCACTTTGATGTGGAAACGTAACAATATGGTTTTACTGTCTTTATAATATTGGCTCTATCCTATTTATGTTATCCATGGATTAGAAAAATTCAGAAAGAAAGACAAAATAAAAAAAGGAAACTTTTTACGAATAGGTCTTTCTAATAATAAATAAGGAGGGGCACGTTTACTCATAGAAAATGGTATCCATCCCCCATTGCGTATTGGTACTTATCGAGTATAGAATAAATTTGCTTCTCTTTGTTCCTACGAACCAAATTTTTCCATTATTACGAACAGAATAGAAAAAAATATTAATCTAACCCTTGTTAGGAAATAATCTTCCGACCCAGGGGTGTCCATAAGATAGTCATAGTATACTTTTCCAATGTAATAAAGTTACGTAGTGTTTATTTTTTCTTTGATAAAGGGGTATTTTCATGGGTTTGCCTTGGTATCGTGTTCATACCGTTGTATTGAATGATCCCGGCCGGTTGCTTTCCGTTCATATAATGCATACAGCTCTGGTTGCGGGTTGGGCGGGCTCAATGGCTCTGTATGAATTAGCTGTTTTTGATCCTTCTGACCCCGTTCTTGATCCAATGTGGAGACAGGGTATGTTCGTTATACCCTTCATGACTCGTTTAGGAATAACCAATTCATGGGGGGGTTGGAGTATTACAGGAGGGACTGTAACGAATCCGGGGATTTGGAGTTACGAAGGTGTAGCCGGGGCACATATTGTGTTTTCCGGCCTATGCTTTTTGGCAGCTATCTGGCATTGGGTCTATTGGGATCTAGAAATATTTTGTGATGAACGTACAGGAAAACCTTCTTTGGATTTGCCCA